TGGCGGTGCTTTGACATTGACAGATACGGCTCGATAAAAATACGTACCCCAAAACATAAAATTGTGCAAGAATATATGGTTCCATTGTTTCTTTTTTTTTTTTTTTATTCCACAACAAGCATTTTTGTTTCAAATAATAGTCATTGGAACAAAAAAAAAGGCCCGGCGAGGTACTGACCTGGCCAGGCCGTGGGATTTTAAAAAGCTCTTGCAGACGAAATCAAAGAGGTACTTTTTATATTATTTATATATTTCTTTATATAAATTACTACTATATATTTTATTTTTTACTTATAAAATATATAATTATATTTAGGTATTTATAATTATATAGGTAATTATATATATATATATTAATTTAATATATATATTAATTTAATATATATATATTAATTTAATATGAATTTATATTCATTTATATTCATTGGAATAGTGGATTGGAGATATTTCTTTCGAGCCCTTCTTACTTTATTTTATATCAATGGAATAACTTTTTTTCTATATTTTTTATATTTTGATATGTCTAGATAATTATATCTAGATAATTATATATTATATATCTATATAATAAACTTCTATATAATAAACTAATAATAGAATAAAAATAATATAAATATAATAAAAATAATATAAATATAATAAAAGAAGAGGTATAAAAGAAAGACCCTTTTTTCAAACCTTACTTTTTGTGTAATGTAAAATAGTAATTATCCTTTTCAGATGGGGGAGATGGCTGAGTGGACTAAAGCGTCGGATTGCTAATCCGTTGTACGGGTTTTTCGTACCGAGGGTTCGAATCCCTCTCTTTCCGCTTTTGTCAATGACTTGGTATTTTTTTTTGTTTATCTTTCAATTTCGACGAGTCTTTTTTTTTTTATTTAATAGTTAAAGATGTGGAATAGATAAAATCCTAAGAACATTTAAAAATCGATCAAGGAAAATAAAAACTTTCTTTTTTATTCGTCACGTCCAGGATTACGTCCTGGATCATTAGATAGGAATCCGAAGATAAAGAGAGAAACAAAGAATACCACTACTGTGTAAACAAATAGTTTGAGAGTAAGCATGACACAATCTCCAAGATCATTTTTTTTTTTGGAAAAAAAAAAGAGAATAGATTCTCCATTTTTATACCACATATATCTTATTTTGACACCAAGAAATGGTTTTGATAAATCTTAAATCTAGAAATAGAGAATAATTTTCAGAAATTTATTTATAATGGAATATGAGTCAAGTCTTTCATTACCCATTTTTTTCATACCCACAATATCTAATATCTAATTGTGGGGGACTCTAATAAGTTCTTTCAATGTAAAAAAGGTCCGAATGCGGAAATGAGGTGATCCCCAGACTTTTTGTGGCGATACAAGAATTTCCATATTTGAATCGAAGTTTAATACTATAAAACCTATCTGATCTTATCATATCAATTGTTAGAATCTTTTTTAGAACAAATCATGAATTTTTCTAGGACAGTATTCAAGATCTCATCGAAAACTTACAGCAGCTTGCCAAACAAAAGCTAAGAGAAAAAATAGCAGAGGTATTACTGGCATAATATCTACGATTGGATTCAAAAAAGCGTAGGCCTCGGGCAATTTGGCGAAGAAAAAACTATTTGAAGAAAGAGCAGAATTAAGCCAGATACAGATCAAACTAAAGATATTAAGCATAACAAACATTTTGTTCTTTGTTTTATTCTTGAAGATAATTGTATTTATTTTTATTTTGATTGAGTTCTTAATATGAGTTATTAATAATTGATAATATAATGTTATTTTTGTTTAGTTTAAGTTATAGAAAAAAATGAGTAAAAACTCAAAATTAAAAAATAAAAAGAAGGTAGACCAAAAAACTTTTCTTTGATTTGAACTAACTCAATCAAAAATACTTCAATTCTCAAATGAAAAGAGAATAGAAGAAATCATACTTTCATACAATATCTTAATTGAATTATATGTAATGATCAATAAATTTCGTTTAATTTGATATCTAAATGTATCAAAATCCTAGTACCAATCTATTCTATAGATATTTGGACTATAATTGACGAACAACCAATAACAATATTAGTGTTTATTAATGTCGAATATAAATATAAAATGGGGCGTGGCTAAGTGGTAAGGCAACGGGTTTTGGTCCCGGTATTCGGAGGTTCGAATCCTTCCGTCCCAGAACATACCTATTATATATATCATATCAGATTATATATATTGTATTAGAATACATAATATTGTATTAGAATACATATCTTCTATCATAAGAAAAGATTGTCTTTTTTTTGTTTTATTTTAAACAACTTTCTGTTTTTTTATTAAGACTATAATCAAATAATAAATAATATAAATAATATTATATAGAATATGATTCTTTTTTCTTATTATTCTTATAATGATTGATTCTTATCTGAATTATATCTTTTTCAAAAATGGAATCGTATTCAAATAACACCAAATAACACACAAATAGAATTGAATCGATTTGTATCCAGGTAAGATGGGAGCATAGATCAAAAGAAGAGAAAAGAGTTTTACTTAAAAAAGCAAAATCCGGGGACGGGCTTTTCATTGTATGCCTATCCCTCTCATATTGAAGTTAGTTAGTCATAAAAAAGAAAAAGAAAGCCTTACTTACGATATCCATTGGAATTTTAAATGCTGCATTCTAAGCAGTCTGATTTTCCATTTTAAAATTTATAAACAGGGGTGTGTTTTTGATATTGGGGTACTAATTAACTTCAATCAATAATCTATAGGATTAGGATTCTTTTTTATGTTTTCTCTAATGAATAATTGTAAATCTATGTAACAATTGAGACAAAGTGTATTATCTTATTCACTTTACCTTAGGTAAAGGTTGCAAAAAGATTATTGAATTTTTTCAAGTCAAATAAACTACGCAGAAAATGAGGAAATGCTTATATGTATGTCTTGTTATCGTTCTATTTCATTGAAAACTTTATTTATTTCAATTCATTTTTGCGAAAAGAGATTTGTGATCCCTAAATGAAAAATATTTAACATAGAATATATAGAATATATATATATATATATATATATATATATATATAATTACTTTCAAAAACATTTGTTTAGATCTGATAGATATGGGAATCTCCTATTCTTTTCTTTCGATTATGATTTATCAAAAATAATAACAACCCCAATACTCCCTTAAATCAGTCTTTATTCTCCACCCCATTAAATTATAAATTAATTAAACTAATGAAAAAAAAAACAAATTTAATTTTTTTTGATCTATCTCTATCTATTTGTTTGAAATGATTGATGTTTTAATCAGAATATGAATTTCTCTCTTATTATGAGAATACGGTTTTTACTTTTACTATAAAACTTTATTCAAATAATGTAATGATATTGAAATAGTAAATCTTTCAATCAATTTAATCTTTTGAATAATGTCTTACGAGTCCTTGGTACTTGAAGAAGTGTTAAATTGATGAATCTATTTTTTCAAGTCACTTGAAGATTCAAGATGCAGATTAAAAAAAAAAAGAACTTATTTGTGTTATTTATTATTTCGAATTTTGATATTAGAATTTGAAATTCTAATATCAAAATCTATGGAGTTAAATTGAATTCTTGCTGAGACTTCTTCATAAACTACCTATTCATAAAAGTATAGATTACTATGTACCGATAGAACCAATGATTATTCATGATTCCATAATTGAATCAATTACATACTGGTTACAGCAACCTACTAGAAGAATGTTATGGTAAAACTTCGTTTAAAACGATGTGGTAGAAAGCAACGTGCGACTTGAAGGATATGGTCGGTTGTGGATTCTGACATCCGCCATTTTTTTATATTCATTATATAGGAATGATAGGAATGAGGGTGCTTCTGGCTCGACATCGTTTGTTCTGTTCCACTAGAAAAACCTCATTTTTTGGGGGTTGTGGTGTAATATAGTACATGATCATAATGGAGCTCGAGTAAAAAGTATTGATTCATTTTTTAGGGGCACGGATCTAGGGTTAGTGTTAATTAATAAGTTGAAACAACTTCGTAAGTATATTTTAGATATAGAAATCGAAAGGATCCAATTCTAGCAAGTTTCAAATTCATAAGGAAAATTGCTTGGAATTGGTAAAACTGTTTCGATCAAAAGTGTATCACGCGGGAATCAACCATTTGTATGATTCTTTGATAGAAAGAAATTACAAAAATGGTATGTTGCTCCCATTTTTTGAAATGATTAAAGATCACCGAAGTCATGTCTAAACCCAACGATTCAAGGAAACGATAAAGAATTCTGGAACAAGTAAATACCGTTTTCAGTTGTCTCAATAAATAGATCATAATGAAGAATCAAAAAAATTCTAAAGGAGACAGACAAAAAATGCGTGGTTAGAGACCGCTCAATAAACGAAATGCCTAAAGGTTTTCTTTTGGGTTATTTGAAAATTATCCAACTTGAGTTATGAGGATGTGAATACGAATGATTTTTTTCCTTTTTCGGACAATAAAATAATAAGAATAAGGAAAAGTACTTAAATCATAGTTTAATTGATTTGATGATTTTATGGATCTAATTAATATTAATTAAAGATTCTATACATAGACATAATTTCGAATTTTCTTGAGCCGTACGAGGCGAAAACTTCTTATACGTTTCTAGGGGGGGAGTATTATTCATCTACATCTATCCCAATGGGTGGTTTATCGAATCGTTGCAATTGATGTTCGATCCCGAAGAGAAGGAAGAGATCTTCGGAGAGTGGGTTTTTATGATCCGATAAAGAATCAAACTTATTTAAATGTTCCCGCTATTCTATATTTCCTTGAAAAGGGCGCTCAACCTACGGGAACTGTTCATGATATTTCAAAGAAGGCGGGAGTTTTTATGGAACTTTCCTTTAATCAACAGATGAAATTAAATTAATGAAATAAAAAAAAAGGGGAGGGGGATGACTTGTATATAACTTTGTATAAACTTTTCTATATTACTCCCCCTCTTTTGTTCTATTCCTACCCATTTATTATTACTACCAAAAGATGTTGTCGTCTATAATGACAACATCTTCTTTTTTTATTTTAGTAAGATAAATTCATATAAGACAGATAAATAGAAAAAAAAGAAAGTGAATAAATGAAGTAGTTGGGTCTATAAATAGAAAATTTTACATTATTATTATTGCTAATTCAATAATGGTTGGTTTTCGTTGAAACTTTCACTTTCTTTTTTTTTTTTATTTGATTTTTATTATAGTTATAGTAATTCAATATTTTATTGAATTTAATAAGAAAATATTGTTGAATTAAATAGAAAATATTGAATAATTTTGTATTTTAATTTATGGTTTTCTACATTATGTTCTTTTCTCAACATTCATATTGACAACAGTATATCAAACAAATATAATCCGATCGTGAATAAATGTATCTATTTCTCTGTTCTATAGACTTGGTTTTTTTTTTACTTTATTCAAACGATGGGTTCATTGGATTTGCTGGGATACAAGAAGTCTTTCTTTTTTTTTTTTAATAAAAAAAAATGGATAAGATAATAATGTATAACATACGAACAAAATCTTTGGTAGTCGATCAATTTACATTTTATTTATATTTTTATCTTAATCTATCTTCTTATTTTAGACGTCATTGTATTTGCATCTGATATGCTCATTTTTATGTTCAGAATCATTTAGAAATATTTTTTCTATTTTAATATTTTGATTGCGTTGTGTAATTAAATCTCTTTTTTGATTCCGATTGGATCTATACATTTTGATTCGGGTTGCTAACTCAACGGTAGAGTACTCGGCTTTTAAGTGCGACTAGCATTTTTTACACATTTGTATGAAGTAACGGATTCGTCGATACCATCGGTAGAGCTTTGTAAGACCGCGACTGATCCTGAAAGGAAGGAATGGAAAAAGCAGCATGTCGTATTAATTATTAATGGAGAATTTTGAGAATATTTTATTCGTATCTTATCGGATCGATACAAAATCTTGTTTGAATTCTTGACGCGGAAAAAAAAAAATAAAAAAAAATATGAAAGTTGGATTAAGTGAATAAATGGATAGAGTCCTTTGGCTCCAATTCTAGGGAAACAAAAAAAAGCAACGAGTTTCTGTTCTTAATTTGAATAATTACCCGATTTAATTAAACGTTAAAAATATATTAGTGCTTGATACGGGAAATGTTTTTACCATAAGTAGATTATCGATTTTTTTTTAATCCTAATTATTAGTAGATATTCTCCATTAGAGTGTGGGGATGAATGTGTAGAAAAGCAGTATATTGATAAAAATCTTTTTTTTTCCAAAATCAAAAGAGCGATTGGGTTGAAAAAATAAAGGATTTCTAACCATCTTGTTATCCTATAATGAACATAAACCGATTTAATTAGATTTTAATTAGATGGAAAAAGAAAGGATAAAGAGTCCGTTGATAAGTCTTATCTGTTTCCGGGGTATCTATCTAGTCTTTTCTTACTATAATATCCTGTTTTGACTGTATCGTACTATGTGTCATTTAATAACCCAAGAAATCAAATCTCCTATCCCGGGTTTCAATCTAATTTTAAATAAATGGAGGAATTAAAAGGATATTTAGAACTAGATAGATTTAGGCAACATAACTTCCTATACCCACTTATCTTTCGGGAGTATATTTATGCACTTGTTCATGATCATGGTTTAAATAGATCTATTTTGTTGGAAAATGTAGCTTATGATAATAAATCTAGTTTACTGATTGTAAAACGTTTAATTACGCGAATGTATCAACAGAATCATTTGCTGATTTCCACTAATGATTCTAACCAAAATCCATTTTTAGGATACAACAAGAATTTGTATTCTCAAATTATATCAGAAGGATTTGCAGTCATTGCGGAAATTCCATTTTCTTTACGATTAATATCTTCCTTAGAAGGGGCACAAATCGTAAGATCTTACAATTTTCGATCCATTCATTCAATATTTCCTTTTTTAGAGGACAAATTCCCACATTTAAATTATGTGGCAGATGTACTAATACCCTACCCCATCCATCTGGAAATCTTGATTCAAACCCTTCGCTACCGGGTGAAAGATGTCTCCTCTTTGCATTTATTGCGGTTCTTTCTTCATGAGTATTCTAATTGGAATATTGTTATTATTCCAAATAAAGCTATTTCTTTTTTTTCAAAAAGTCATTCAAGATTATTGTTATTCTTATATAATTCTCATATATGTGAATACGAATCTGTCTTCCTTTTTCTCCGTAAACAATCTTCTCATTTACGATTAACATCTTCTGGAGTCCTTTTTGAGCGAATTTATTTACATAGAAAAATAATAAAACATCTTGTCGAAGTCTTTGCTAATGATTTTCCGGGCATCCTATGTTTCCTGAAGGATCCTTTCATTCATTATGTTAGATATCAAGGAAAATCAATTCTGGCTTCAAAAGATACGCCTCTTCTGATGAATAAATGGAAATATTACCTTGTCAATTTATGGGAATGTCATTTTTATGTGT